AGGAATCCCAATATTTCCTTTTGATTGATTTTGATCCAGCTGGCGATAGCCAGCAGCATTTTGCCGAATTTGCTCATTTTTTGGTATCTCCAATAGGGTTTTTAGGATAAAATTTTGGAGTTCTAGCCCCTACCCAGGGATAGAACTAAAAAAATAGATTCTTATTATTATATCTAATTCAAAAGATCATTAACGACATGTGCTTATGCTCTTAAGCATTCTTTTTATGATCTTATGTTTTCCTGGGTCTCCGAGACCCTTTCAATGAATATTATCACTTATAGCTTCCTTGTTCGTCGTCTAAGTATAAGATAGAGATATATTTCTTTATTTCGAATTTCTTTATTTATATACGATATTTTCATTTATTTATATACGATAGGTCCCGAGAATATTGTAATGAATATTCTGACTTACTTGACCTGACTTATAGCTTTTTTGTTCGCATATAAAGCGGATTCGAAATTCTCTTTCATTCCACCTGTACCCAGGCCCTTTATATTCGCCCGGAGATTGTCTGTCTTTAACAATGAAGAAAATAGTGTACGGTTCCATAGATCTCGAGGAAATCGAAATATGCCAAATATTCGAAATCTTCTGATTGTAGAAGTCTCTTCCACTTGGAACTGTGAGTATCTTTTATAATGATTAGAAGATCCTCGATAGTATAGATCTTTTCTTCCATGAAAAAACGAGTTATTCGGGTAGATAACTTCAATTCTGAAATAAAGAAAAAAGCCGGGTCTTTTCTTTTTCTAGAGATATAGACTATCAACCTATACCACCACGGTTTCAGGTTCAGTTTATCAAAGTTACAATAGAATAAGGCCGTTAAAGCCCATGAATTATTAATAAATTCGTCTATTTTTCTGAAAATTTCTTCTTTATCTTTCTTGTCCAAATCTTCTATTTCTAGGAGGTACTCGCGAGCGTAGATTACCACCATTATTAATAGATTAAGAGAAATTAGTTCTTCTTTTTTAATAAGTACATCAGCTACTATTTTAGATAAGCCTAATTTGCGAAGAGGGATATATCGTGGATCCTCTTTTCCGAACACAATAAGACGGCAAATCTTTTTCTTTAGTGGAACCCACTTTATACGTAAAAAACAGAAACAAGCCAGAAGAATCAAAATTAGTGAGATTTGATGTATTTGTAAAATACACCCTTGTTTAACGAAAATTTTCATAGTGGTCCCCCCAATCCACCAAAAATATTTTATATTGAAAAGAATATATTCTAACTTGAATATATTCTAACTTGAATATATAGTGATTGTCAAGTATATGATCGATGATATATCTTATTAGAATCAATTCGATTTCTTTTTTTATAAAAAAAAGAATCTAAACTTTTTAGATAGAAATTGTCAAGTATATGATCGATCGTATATCTTATTATAATAGATTCTTAAATAATATGGATTCGAATCTAATCGCCCTATAGAAATATTAATATACAGATTTCATTTCAATTGGAATTTGGTTATTCACCATGTACGAGGATCTCTACTAAGCATCCATGGCTGAATGGTTAAAGCGCCCAACTCATAATTGGAGAGTTCGTAGGTTCAATTCCTACTGGATGCATGCTAATGGGACCCTCTACTACGTCTATAGAAATATCTGATTCTCTATCTTATTGTATATATATAGATTAATATTGTAATGTAATGAATATTCTGACTTATAGCTTCCTTGTTCGTCTCCTAAGTATAAGATAGAGATATATTTCTTTATTTCGAATTTCTTTATTTATATACGATATTTTCATTTATTTATTTATATACGATAGGTCCCGAGAATATTGTAATGAATATTCTGACTTACTTGATCTGACTTATAGCTTACTTGTTCGTAGACAAAGCGGATTCGGAATTCTCTTTCATTCCAAAGGCATAACCTGTATCCATGCGCTTCATATTCGCCCGGAGTTCGCTCCTAGAAATATATCCATCCCTGCCCCCTCACGTCAATCCCATGAGCCTCTTATCCATTCTCATTCAATCCCGGCGGGGGGGCAAGTCAAAATAGAAAAACTCACATTTGGGGTTAGGGATAATCAGGATCGAACTGATGCCTTCCACCACGTCAAGGTGACACTCTACCGCTGAGTTATATCCCTATCCCTTCTTTGCCTCCATCGAGAAATAGAACTGACGAATTCTAAGGTCAAGAAAATAAACGCCACTATTCTTGAACAACTTTGAACCGAGCCTTCTCTTTGCACTATTTTATTTATATGAAATATTTTATTTATATTAAATATAATGGGGCAAATCGGATTCAATTGTCAACTGCCCCTATCGGAAATAGGATTGACTGCGGATTCGAGCCATAGCACATTAATTGTTATGTTCTATAACATTTATTTGTTATTCTTTTCTATTCTATATTCATATGAATTCGGAATTGAATAGATAAGAATGAAAAGAATAGAGTTAATAGGGACGATTCTAATAGTTTAGAATAGGGACGATTCTAATAGTTTATTAAATTCCTATGCATGTCAAATTTCTCTTATGTGAGCCCGCTTAACGGATCGGTTAGAGCATCGCATTTCTAATGCGATGGTCGTCGGTTCGATTCCGATAGCCGGCTTTTCTCTATTTATATTCGATTTTTTACATGATTGATGATAATATCGTTTTTTGAAATCAAACGAATATTCAAAAAACGTTTCTCCTTTTCCAAAGATTACTGAATTTTTTATTATGTTATAGGAATTTCCAACTATGTCAAGAAAAGTTTTTTCTATATATATAGAATAGAAAGGGTTTGGGTTTCATAAAACCGCACGATTTTCCCGATCGAAATCAAGGAGGTTTTCCATGAAGAAGATTTTGTTCAGCATGTTCTATTCGATACAGGTAGGAGAAGAACCCGACACGGATCAACCCCCTCTTCTTGCGCCAAAGATCTTATCATTTCCGAAGGAACTGGAGTTCCGTCTCTTTTCCATTTCTATTCAAGAGTTCTTATGTGTTTTCACGCCCCTTTGAGACCCCGAAAAATGGACAAATTCCTTTTCTTAAGAACGCATACAAGATGCGTCACTAC